TTTTTTTTTATAGATCAAAGAGCTGAAGTTTCATTCATTTCATATATTATGGATAAGCTAAAAAAAAGAAATTCTAAACTAAATATAAATATATAAATAAAAAAAAAAAAACAATTAAATTTAGAGGGATTCAGTACGATTTGCAATTTTTGAAAGATACTTTTTTCATATGAGCTGAGTCAATAGGATGAAAGAGTTAATGATGCAGAACTATGTACCGCGCACATCACTTAGATGGGGTCCAGAAAAACCCATAAAGTAACAACACAGGGGGAAATAAATAGAATATGAAAAGAAAATCGAAAGAAATGAATGCAAGGGGATCATATTCTATTTGTATTATATCTGAGATGAATCTTGGCTATTCGTACCCCCCAACTCCCCTAGACCAGGCTTGGGGTCTTTCAATTACTTGTAATATAGAAGAAGTAGTACCATTCTTTGTGAACGAGAGGAGACACAGTATGAACAAATAAATAAAAAGAAGAGGCAATAAAATATATTTCTTTTACATACTTTAGATACTCTTTACTCATCTATAAATATTCTATATTTATTAAATATAGACTCTATTTATTAAATAGAAAGGGGTATCTTATCTCTCCAGCCGCCACTTAGATGGATAAATATGTATCATGATCTATACTATTAATGAACATGTATGTCGACCAATTTGTAGAATAGATACTCATACAAATAACCCATGTGCCAGGAACCAGATTTGAACTGGTGACACGAGGATTTTCAGTCCTCTGCTCTACCAGCTGAGCTATCCCGACCATTCACGACGCATCATCCTCATTTTAATAGATGACTTGGGTCTATGTCAATTAAAAAGACGAAAAGGGGATTACAAAGTGTTATCCAGGCCTTGGTGGAATTTCTTAGATCTTAAAAAAAAAGACTTTGTAAGTTTCAGTACAGTACGGGCGATAATATGATCATTCCAATTTACAATCGGGGTTACTTGCTCAATGATGTTCATTTGTATGTGTATCATATATACCACAAGGCTTGTGAAAAGAAAAAAATTAATGAATGAGAAACATAATGAACTTTGAACCGATAACGAAATGAGAGTATAGGATAAAAAATTAGGGAATCAACTGGGCCTTTTTGGGGATAGAGGGACTTGAACCCTCACGATTTCTAAAGTCGACGGATTTTCCTCTTACTATAAATTTCATTGTTGTCGATATTGACATGTAGAATGGGACTCTATCTTTATTCTCGTCCGATTAATCCATTTTTCAAAAGATCTATCAGATTACGATGGAGTAAATGATTTGATCAATGAATATTCCATTTTTTTTTTTACTTGGAATCGATTCACAACAATTCTTTCATTTTTCATATAAACATATAAAAAAAAAAAAATTCGGGTCGTCATTAATCATTTGGTTTGGAGATAGTATTTCAGTACGTATACGTATATATAGGTTTATTCTTCATCCTTTCTGGAGTTTCGATGGAAGGATTCCTTTACTAACGCATCGCAGCCAACTCCATTTGTTAGAACAGCTTCCATTGAGTCTCTGCACCTATCCTTTTTTATTATCACTTTCTGAATACTTGTTTGTTTTCAGAAAACAGGATTTGGCTCAGGATTGCCCATTTGTAATTCCAGGGTTTCTCTGAATTTGAAAGTTATCACTTGGTAGGTTTCCATACCAAGGCTCAATCCAATTAAGTCCGTAGCGTCTACCAATTTCGCCATATCCCCACCCTTTTTGTGATTAGGGTCTTGATGCCGCTCTTCTTTATTCGTTTATTTATATTAGACCGGAACCGTTGAATTCATTAGATAGCAGTTCCATATTGGAAAGCGTTTTCTCCTGTTTGGGTTTATTGTCTATCTTCTTTCATCTCTATCGGTGGTCCAATAAGAAAAGATTCTATCAGTTCCGTATTCTAAATTCAATTCAATATAGATGGATATATACCACATATACCACATGTATATTATGTATACACATATATTATGTATATTATTATATATAATAATGTTATACATAAATATATTATTATATATGCTAATATGCTATGCCCCTATGTTCTATCATTTTTAGCGTGTAATTTTGAATACTTGAACGGTCGATTCGTTTTTTTTTTTTGTCTTAGCTTTCACCTTTCCGAATGAAAACACCAGAATGTTTCATCATGATCGGGATTGCGTTTATATGGATTGCACTTTTCTTTTTCATTTTTTTCTTCTCCTTTTCTTAGGGCAGACCCTATATAACAATAACATAAATAACATAAAAAAAAGAACTAAAAAGGAATTTTTTTATTATAATATTATTTATATTTGAATGTTATAATCAAAATAATAATTACAATATTACAATGTCATTTTAATTAAAAAAAAAATCTTACTATCTAATTAAGATATTGATTATTGATAAAAATATATTTGATAAAAAAAAAACCGAAATTATATATTAATTGCTATGTTTTATAATATTCAAATATCCGTCTTTGAAATTCTATATTATTTTCT